GGATCTAAAAACATATCTATCTGTGGCACCGGTAATAAGTACTTTATGGTTCGGGTCTTTAGCAGGTCTATTGATAGAAATAAATCGTTTTTTCCCAGATGCGTTGACATTCTCCCTTTTTTCATTCTAGTTATTAACACGGGGGGGGGGTGAAGAAGATTATAGATACAATTAAATATCTGTGACTACTACCCCCCCCCTCTTTATTTATTTATTAGAATAAGTTATAAAAGAGAAAGAATAAAAGTGGATTCAACCTCAGTGAAATTCGGAACTCGGGTCCAGGTTTGAAGTAAATTTACTTCAATTAAATAAAGAGAACGGAAGTGGAAATGTAGTTGGGTAACAGTATCATACAAGATGTTTAAACGAAATACTGTACTGCGATTCTAATCTAAAATAGAAACTTATAAACTAAATATAGTTGAAAATCATTGTATTACTTATTTAATTATTACCAAATTGTACGAAATCCTTCCTAATTTGATTTCGAGTTAGCAACTTAGATTTTTTCCTGTCTTTATTCTTCGCTTCGGATCGTAAAATATAAGAGTTGAGTAAATAAAAAAACCAAAGGAGGTTCATGGCCAAGGGTAAAGATACCAGAGTAAGGGTTATTTTAGAATGTACTAGTTGTGTTCGAAACACTTTTAATAAGAAATCAAAAGGCATCCACAGATATATTACTCAAAAGAATCGATACAATACGTCTAATCGATTGGAATTGAGAAAATTCTGCCCCTATTGTTACAAACATACGATTCATGGGGAGATAAAGAAATAGATGTAACCTATGACCTGCGTGTCACCTTTACAAAAAAGATTAAAAAGGACATATTAAAATATGGTATGTTTATGTTAATATATAATATAGTATGTAAATATATATTCAATTTTGATATTGAACTATAAACAAGCAAAATCCTCTTTATAAATAAAAAATCATTATTATTATTGATCCAATAAAACGAAATATTATTTTTTGAAATAAGGAATAAACAAAGCATGTATAAATCCAAGCGATTTTTTCTTAAGTCTAAACGATCTGTTCGTAGGCCGATCCAATCGGGGGATCAAATTGATTATAGAAACATAAGTTTAATTAGTAAATTTATTAGTGAACAAGGAAAAATATTATCTAGACGGGTGAATAGATTGACTTTAAAACAACAACGATTAATGACTATTGCTATAAAACAAGCTCGTATTTTATCTTTGTTACCTTTTTGTAATAATCCAAAACAATTAAAAAAAAGAAAAAGAAAGTTGGTCGCTAGAACTACTGGTCGTAGAATCAACAAAAAGAAAGGTTATGTCGCTAAAACTACTGGCCGTAGAATTAACAAAAAATAGGCTTACTCTTCAATTGAATAAAAAATCCAATCCGAACTCAAACGTGGATTGATGTTTTTGTTCGAAAAATACGAAAATACAGATTTGATTGTCGTGTCGTAAGAAAAAAAAACGAATTGGGTAAGAATTTAGAATAATAAAGATTTTTTTTTATTGAATGTTATGTTATGTTTTTTCTCAGTTTGACTATTTGATCATATTATCATGATATTTTATCATACTAATTTCTATTCTACCTTCCCGTAATTCCTTCTCGGGGGAATTCCATGTAAAACATTACGATGGATTCCCCGCAATATACTTATTTTTTTTATTTCATTGGAAATCATATGAAGACAATTCATATTTAATATAGCTATTTGTGCAAGTATTTGACGATTAAGAAGTAACTGTCTCTTGTACAGATTGTTTATTAATCGACTATAATTATAGGATACCATATTTTCCCGGATTACTGCATTTATCCGAGTGACCCACAAACGACGAAAATTTCTTTTTTGCCTATCTCTATCCCGATGGGCCGAAAGCAAAGCTCTTATTTTTTCTTGAATAATAGTTCGAATAAGTATTGGATGAGCCCCGCGAAATTTTGATGCGAATAAACGCATTTTTGTTCTACACCTCCGAGCTATATATCCTCGTCTAGTTCTGGTCATTGAATAAACGAAACTTTGATGAATAACTAATGGATTGCCTTTCTTTCAGTCATTCTTTTTTTTCCCTTTCTATAATGACAAAATGGATTCTTCCAATGTATAAAATAATAATTCCAACGGCTTTTGCTATTATAACCTTCCCAACCACAATTTTTTTATAGGCAAAATTCCTAGAAAAAAAAAAGAAATTGTATTGATACTAGGTATCAAACAAAAACATAGTAAATAAATAGAAATGGATAAAGAAATAGTGGGTTCCTTCGTTTCTATGGTTACTCCTTAAACGGTGAGGTCTTCTCTATACACCGGAGCCCTTTCCCTCATTTAATCAATGCTATTGTTAACTTGTACAGTTTACACTCTTTGGCTCGACCCATGAATTATCCAGTAATAGGTCTTTCTTTCACAACGGGATCCATCTATACAGTAACGGTATTAATTATGAAGATTTGCTGATTAGCTGACCCTCTTAGTCCGTTCTTGCAAGGGTAGGAGCCTTTTTTTTCGGCCTTTTAATTTTTTTTTTAATCTAAATAAGATTTCCCCCGCTTAACAGATAGTTATTTGCTACTATTGGGGAATTCTTTCTCATTTTAAATTCAAAATTGAGGTGATTTTATTTGCACCAAAGTAAACCATAAATTTTCTAAACAATAGAAGGATATGATTGACAGATCTTTTTTTTTTAGATAGTGAAGGGGCTCTTCCATTCTATCCTATTCATCTGTACTGATCACGGATAGTGTAAAAATGGTTTTCTTTCTTTTGTCCCAGCTCACGATCTGAACGAGTCACACATACGTCCTAATACATATTCCTCGGCGCTGCGGGCATCCCCTAAGAGCGCGGGATTTGCTAGCTTTTCTGATTGGCTGTCTTGCTTTTCTAATAAGTTGTTCACTAGTTGGCATGTCGAACTCGTATGCATAACATAATATGCATAATGGGTTGGTTTAGATCGATCCTAACCAGGCCGAATAATTATGAAATTTTTCTATATTAATAGAATATTAATAGAATATTTAACCCTGGTAAGAAATTTGAATCTCAAATTGCGATTTGAGATTCAAATTTCTGCTATTTGTTATTCATATTTTAATTTACCAAATTAAGATTCAAATTGACCAAATTCAGATTTGTCAACATCAGATTCAGCTTCAACTGCAGAGTCATCAAATCCAGATTGAAAGTTATCAAATCGCAATTCCCTAGAGGATGCTCCTATACTATCAATAATTCCATAAGCTTGGGCTTCTTGTGGTGTCATAAAACAATCCCTTTCAATATCTTCGTTTATAATCTCTACGGGTTTGCCCGTTCTTTTTGCATAACCTTCCACAATAATTTCGCGAAGTCTTAATAATTCTTCCATTTCCGCCTCCAAATCTCCTAGGTCCAAATCCGCCTCCTCAGGAAGATCCAAAAAAGGTTGGTGCATCAATATCCTATTGTGCGGGAATGATATACGTTTATTCGGTGCTCCTCCGGACAGGATAAAAGATGCCATTGAAGCGGTTAGCCCTAGGCCTATTGTTCTTACATCTGGGCCCACATGGTTTATCATGTCATAAATACCTAGTCCAGGAACTATCAATCCGCCAGAAGATTGTATAAACAAATTAATATCTTCATGCGGATCTTCTATAGTAAGATATACTATAAGACCGATAATAGTATTTGCTATTTGATCGTTAATGGGTTGACCTAAAAAAAGTATTCTTTCTCGATGAAGTCGGGTGTATATATCAAGCCACTCTATTTTCTCGTCTTCTTCGTTATCGTCATCAAAACTATATTCAAACGGTACTTTTGGTATACCAACTGGCATAAGAACCTCCAATAAAATGAAATAAAGTAATGGTAATGGTGAGTGATACAAAAAGTTCCATTTCTCTTTATCTATATATTTCTATTCTTTATATTAATAATATATATCTCTTATGATATTATCTCTTGTGATATTAAAAGTTCCATTTCTCTTTATCTACTTTATCTATATATTTCTATTCTTTATATTAATAATATATAAATTCTAAAATCATAATAATCGTTAGTTCCATTTCTCTTTATCTATATATTTCTATTCTTTATATTAATAATATATAAATTCTAAAATCATAATAATCGTTAGTTCCATTTCTCTTTATCTATATATTTCTATTCTTTATATTAATAATATATATCTCTTATGATATTATCTCTTGTGATATTAAAAGTTCCATTTCTCTAAGGAATAGAATACTGTAGAAATTTTTTTTTATGAATTGTTCATTCAATTAATTTCAAATAAGTCTTATCTTGCTCAAACCAATAAATAGAACTGAGGTTATAGTTAAAGCTGCTAGTAGAAAACCGAAATAACTAGTTATAGTAAGCATGAAGGGGCTAAATAAACTATTTTTTTTATACATATGTTTGTAAAGCACTTCCCTAAGTTTAATTTTTTTAAAGATAGAAGGATAAGCAAAAAACCAATTGAAAGAATCAATTCAATTGAAAGTTTTTTTTATCATTTATCTATAATGATATTATCATTATAGATTATAGACGGCACTAACAAAATAGAGTGATATCGGTAGAAAAAGAAATCAATTCATCATCTATGACATCCATCTATCCTCCCGCGATTCCGAATCAAGAGATTCGTTGGACAACTCTTGAGGAATCAAATTTCAAACCAATAAATATATATATAATAAATATATATATATTAATAATAAGAACTGTGTTGTATAACTTAATTTCATTCAAAGAAACTCTCTTTGAATCACTACACTATAGAAATCACTACGGAATAAAATTGTCAAATCATTTATATTTTGATCCTTATCTTTTATCTTTTAGTTCATTTATTATTTATTTATTTGTATCGAATTCATTTTTTTTTAGAACGAAAAGCAATCGTCTATTTTTCTTTATAATAACTTTTACTTTTTTTAGTTTAATTTGAACTTATTAGATTTTTTAGTAGATTCATTCACTTAATACCTC